TTGAATGGGTCATATCGTGGAACAATAAAAAACAAAATTTCACCTTCAATTAAAAATAAAATTTTGTTTGAAAATTCCATAAATACAATGGAAATAAATAAAATTCATAATATCCTTCTTCCCGATACTGATTATCAAAAGTTTGAACAGAAAATAAATGCATTTCAAAAAAACATATTTTCAACAGAAATTAATAATTTCATTACGTTAATGAGTAAATTTTATAAAGAATCAGAATCTAATTTAAAAGGGTTTTCTTTATTTTCAGATAAAAAACAAGAAAAAAAATTCCAAAAATTTTTTTTTAATGCAATTCTAACTGGTCCTAATAGTTACAAAAAAAAAAAATCTTTTGGAATAAAAGAAATCAGTAAAAAAATCCCTCGATGGTCAGATAAACTTATCACTGATTTCGAACAACAGTCGGGCATAATTCAAGAAGGCGTACCGGTGGGCCATCAGATTCGTTCAAGAAAAATAGACAATGTAATATTGTTTATTCCTAACAAATGGAATTCTGATAATCTTGATCAAATAGACCCAGTATATACGATAGATTTTTCGGAAGAATCTGATTTTCGTCGAGATATAATCAAAGGTTCTATGCGTGCTCAAAGGCGTAAAACCCTTATTTGGAAACTGTTTCAAGCAAATGCGCATTCCCCTATTTTTTTGGACAGAAGAAAAAAAGACTCCCCTTTTGATATCTCCGAACTGATGAAACTCATTTTTCGAAATTCTATGGGAGGAATAGAATTACAAGATTATACAGAAGAACAGACAAAAGTAAGAGAGAAAAAAGAAAACAACAAAATACAAAAAAAAGTGCGGATAGAACTGCCGGAAATCTGGGATTCCGTTCCATTTTCGCAAACAACACGAAGTCTACTATTAATAATGCAATCGATATTTAGAAAATATATTCTATTAGTTTCGCTGATAATAGTTAAAAATATTGGGCGTATATTATTATTCCAACCCCCTGAGTGGGATGAGGATTTTCTAGAATGGAAAAGAGAAAAGCATATTAAATGTACCTATAACGGTGTTCAACTATCAGAAAACGAACTTCCCGAAAATTGGTTAAGAGAGGGTATTCAGATAAAAATAATATTTCCCTTCTCTTTAAAACGTTGGTATAGATCTAAACCTAAGTTACGGCCCTCTTATAGAGATTTAAAGAAAGAGCAAAAAGGGGTTAATTCTTTTTTTTTAACGGCAGCTGGAATGGAAACCGATCTTCCCTTTGGACCCCCCAGAGAAAGACCTTCCTTTTTTGAACCCATTTTTATTTTTAAGGATTTTCTAGTTATTTTTAAAATAAAAACAAAAAATTTTCTACAAGACTCAAAAGAAACAAAAGGAGAAAGCGGTTTCATCAAAAACGGCTTAGTTCCGTTTATAAAAAGAATAAAAAAAGAAGTCTCAAAAGTAAATTCAACTCTATTATTTAGATTGAAAAAAGTCTATGAATTCGGTGAAACTAACCAAGAAAAGAGTTATATAATTAACAATCAGATAATAGACGACTCGTTTAATAAAATTAGATCTACAGATTGGACAAATTTTTCACTAAGAGAAAAAAAAAAAAAAAATCTAACTGATAGAACAAGTAAAATCAGAAAGAAACTTAAGAATATTACAAAAGAAAAAAAGGGGGGAACTTCACAAATAAATAGTAATCCTAATAAAACAAGTTATAATGTAGAATCGCCAAAAGATATTTGGCAAATATTAAAAAGAAATCGATTAATCTATAAATTACAAAGTTTTCTAAAAATTTTCATTGAAAAAATAAATATAGATATCTTTCTATATATCATTAATATTGCTAGAATGTATATACAACTTATTCTTGAATCAACAAAAAAAATTATTGAGAAATATAAATACATTTACAATAATGAAACAAAGCAAGAAAAACTTAATAAAACAACTAAAAATACAATTGACTTTATTTCAACTGTAAAAAAGGTATTTTCTAATATTAGTAATAGTAAAAAAAATTTACATCTTTCTTGTGACTTATCCTCTTTGTCGCAAGCATATGTTTTTTACAAATTATCACAAATCCGAGTTATTAATTTTTTAAAATTAAGATCTGTTCTTGAATATCATGAAACATCTTTTTGTCTTAAAAAAGACATAAAGGATTCTTTTGGAACACAGGGAATATTGGATTCCGAATTAGAACAGACAAAAGTTCCAAGTTCGAGAACGAATCAATGGAAAAACTGGTTAAGAGGTCATAATCAATACAACTTATCTCAAATTAGATGGTCTGGATTAATACAGCAAAAATGGAGAAATATAATCAACCAACGCCGTATAACTCAAAAAAAAGATTTAACAAAATGGGATTCAAAAGACCGATTACTTTATTACAAAAAACAAAATTCTTTTGAAGTATATTCACTACCAAACCCAAATAAAAAAGATAATTTTGAAAAATACTGTAGATATGCCCTTTTATCATATAAATCTATTAATTATGAAAAGAGGACAGACTCGTATATTATTTATGGATCCCCTTTCGAAGTAAATAACAACCAAAGAATTTTTTATAATTATACCACACATAAAAAAAAATTACTTATGACGGATATTCCTATAAAAAATTATCGAGGAACGGGTTATATTATGTATATGGAAAAAAATCCAGATAGAAAATATTTTGATTGGCAAATTATCAATCTTTTTGTAAGAGAAAAAGTAGATATTGAGGCCTGGATCAAAATGGATCCCAGCAGTAACAGTAATAAAAATACTAAAATTGCAAATAAGAATTACCAAAAAATCAATAAAATTCATAAGAATGCTCTTTTTTATCTTATGCTTTATCAAGATTTAGAAAAAAATCCGATCAATCAGAAAAAATACTTTTTTGATTGGATGGAAATGAATGAAAAAATACTAAATCGCCACATATCGGATCTGGAACTTTGGTTCTTCCCAGAATTTGTGCTACTTTCTAATGTATACAAAAAAAAGCCGTGGATTATACCAAGCAAATTACTTCTTTTCAATTTTAAAAAAATTGAAAATGGTAGTGACAATAAAAACATCAAGGGAAAGCTAAACTGGAATTTTTTTAGACCATCAAATGAAAAAAAAAAAAATTTTGAATTAAAGAATCGAAATCAAGAAGAAAAAGAACAGGTAGACCGAAGAGATCCTGGATCAGATGCACAAAACCGCGTAAATTACATATCCGTTTCAAATCAACAAAAAGCTATTGAAGAAGATTATGAAAAATTGATTTTGAAAGAGGTTAAAACGAAAAAACAATACAAGAACAAAAATAACATGAGAGTAGAACTCAATATCTTGATGAATAGGCATTTGCTTTTTCAATTGAAATACAATGATGGTTTAAATCCAAAAATGATCAATCATATCAAGGTAGGTTGTCTCTTGCTTGGACTGAAAAATCCAAGAAATATTACTTTATCGTCTATCCAAAACAAAGAAATAAGTATGGATACAATGCTAATTCGAAGGAGTTTAACTCTTAGAGAATTGATGAAACGGGGGGTATTTATTATCGAACCCATACGCTTGTCTGTAAAAAAAGACGGACAGTTTATTATGTATCAAACCCTAGGTATTTCATTGATTCATAAGAGTAAGTACAAAACCAATCAAAGATACCGAGAACAAAGATATATTGATAAGAAGAAGTTTGATGAATCCACCCCAAGATATCAAAGAGAAACTGAAAATAGAGACAAAAACCATTATGATTTTCTTGTTCCTGAAAAAATTTTATCGGCTAGACGTCGTAGAGAATTGAGAATTTTAATTTATTTAAATTCAAAGAATAGGAAAGATGTCAATATAAATCGAGTCTTTTATACCAAGAAGAACATAAAAAGCGGTAGTCCCTTTTTGGATGAAAGTAAATGCCTTAATAAAGATAAAAACGAATTAATTAAATTAAAGGTCTTTCTTTGGCCCAATTATCGAGTAGAAGACTTAGCTTGTATGAATCGCTATTGGTTTGATACCAATAATGGAAGCAATTTCAGTATGTTAAGGATACATCCACGATTTAAAATCCGTTGATGGTCCATTTTTACTATATTCCTATATATTCTGTGCCATATATGAAAGCAACCAGCTGCACCTGTCTTATAGCGCAGTCTATGATACGATATTATCATAATAACTCAATGACGTATCCAATTAATTAGTATAAAATCTATAAACGAATCAACTGAATATTCGTAATTTTACGTCTAAATTATTCGCGTTTGTCAGTGTAAAAACGCACTATTCCCCTTTTTATCCTTACTCGAATCAAATTCAAATCTTTATTGATTCGTTTTAATTGAAAAAATCGGAAGCCCATAAATAAATTTAGATTATTGTGTCCACTATATAAACAATAAAAATAACCGGTATTATTATTATTACTGATCAAAAAAATTAATATAATATATGTAAAAAGGGAAGGAGGAAATTCTTTTATGATAAAAAATCCATTCAGTGAAATTATTTTGAAAAAGGAAAACAAAGATAACAAGGGGTCTACTGAATTCCAAGTAGTCAATTTCACCAATAGGATACGAAAACTTACTTCACATTTGGAATTGCACAAAAAAGACTATTTATCTCAGAGAGGCCTACGTAAAATTCTAGGAAAGCGTCAACGGCTATTGGCTTATTTGTTAAAAAAAAAATAGCGTACGTTATAACGAATTAATTATTCGGTTGGATATTCGAAAAAAAAAAATTCGATAATTTGAAATTTGAAGAGTCTTTTTGAACTTTTTACTTCAATTTTGATAAACTTCTTTTCACTTTCAGCAATTCATGGAAAACTGAATCGGAAAAAAACCTATGACTGAATCTGCTACACGAAATGACCTTATGATAGTCAATCTGGGTCCTCAGCACCCATCAATGCACGGCGTTCTTCGACTCATTGTTACTCTAGATGGTGAAGATGTTATTGACTGCGAACCAATATTGGGTTATTTACATAGAGGGATGGAAAAAATTGCGGAAAACCGAACAATTATACAATATTTACCTTATGTAACACGTTGGGATTATTTAGCTACTATGTTCACAGAAGCAATAACTGTAAATGCACCAGAACAGTTAGGAAATATTCAAGTACCTAAAAGGGCTAGCTATATCAGAATTATTATGTTGGAGTTAAGTCGTATAGCTTCACATTTGTTATGGCTTGGCCCCTTTATGGCAGATATTGGCGCACAAACCCCTTTCTTCTATATTTTTAGAGAAAGAGAGTTAATATATGACCTATTCGAAGCTGCCACCGGTATGCGAATGATGCATAATTTTTTTCGGATCGGAGGAGTAGCTGCTGATTTACCTCATGGATGGATAGATAAATGTTTGGATTTTTGTGATTTTTTTTTAACAAGAGTTACTGAATATCAAAAGCTTATTACACGGAATCCTATTTTTTTAGAACGAGTTGAAGGAGTAGGCATTATTGGCGGAGAGGAGGCAATAAATTGGGGTTTATCAGGACCAATACTACGAGCTTCCGGAGTACAATGGGATCTTCGTAAAGTGGATCATTATGAGTCTTACGACGAATTTGATTGGGGGGTCCAATGGCAAAAAGAGGGGGATTCATTAGCTCGTTATTTAGTACGAATCCGTGAAATGAGAGAATCCATAAAAATTATTCAACAAGCTTTAGAAGGAATTCCGGGGGGACCCTATGAGAATTTAGAAATCCGGCGTTTTGATAAACTACGGGATTCGGAATGGAATGATTTTGACTATCGATTCATCAGTAAAAAACCTTCTCCAACTTTTGAATTATCAAAGCAAGAACTTTATGTGAGAGTAGAAGCACCAAAGGGAGAATTGGGGATTTTTCTGATAGGAGATAGGAGTGTTTTTCCTTGGAGATGGAAAATCCGACCGCCTGGTTTTATCAATTTGCAAATCCTCCCGCAGTTAGTTAAAAGGATGAAATTGGCTGATATTATGACGATACTAGGTAGCATAGATATCATTATGGGAGAAGTGGATCGTTAAAATGATAATAGATACAACAGAAATACAAGCTATCAATTCTTTTTTTAGATTGGAATCCTTAAAAGAGGTATATGGGATCATATGGGCGCTTGTCCCTATTTTTACTCCTGTATTAGGAATTACAATAGGGGTACTAGTAATTGTTTGGTTAGAAAGAGAAATATCTGCAGGGATACAACAACGGATTGGACCTGAATACGCCGGCCCTTTGGGAATTCTTCAAGCTTTAGCAGATGGTACAAAATTGCTTTTTAAAGAGAATCTTCTCCCATCGAGAGGAGATACTTATTTATTCAGTATCGGACCGTCTATAGCAGTTACATCAATTCTACTAAGTTATTTAGTAATTCCTTTTGGTTATCACCTTGTTCTAGCCGATCTTAGTATCGGTGTTTTTTTATGGATTGCTATTTCAAGTATTGCTCCCGTTGGCCTTCTTATGTCAGGCTATGGATCAAATAATAAATATTCCTTTTTAGGTGGTTTACGAGCTGCTGCTCAATCAATTAGTTATGAAATACCATTAACTCTATGCGTGTTATCAATATCTCTACGTGTGATTCGTTGAGACATATATTTTCTCTATTTCTTTCTAGGAAGGAAGTTTCGTGAGTTGAATATATATTTTCATTTTTTTATTCATCATTCAGGTTGATGAACTAAAACAGCTAAGTTATATGAGTGAAAAAAACGGCTTATAAATTTGCAGTAAAAATTTTTTGAGTCTCATTTCCTATGTACAAGAGTTAAGTCAAAGTAAACATAAGGATTAGCGACTGTTTACCCCAAGATTGGTTGATTAATCATCATGACTTGAAGCGGGTTCAAAAGATTAACTTTATGTATGGGGATTTTACTATCTATTTAGATATTTCCATATAAATATATATATTACCCTAAAGAGGATTTTTGATCAAAAACGAGTGGATGGTTAGGAATACCAAGGTACACAAAGGATTCGTAATAGAGATTATGTACGTTATTCAACAGGATTTTTCTGTACATACTGCATAAAAGGGATTCTAATTGGGGCTTTAAATTGGTAGAAATGATGAAGGAGTACTCCCCACGATTCCGATCCAGAGTATGCTCCTATCCACCGACTAAGTAAATAACTATTAAGAACGAAGTAATCCTTTATTGAAATATTAAAATGAAAATTCCCTTTTTAAGAAAGAAGAATAGGAATGAAAAAAAAAGAATTTAATTGCACTACAAAAAGATATTTTTTTAGAGAGATAGAACTCTTGTAATGATTCGTGAACTAATGCAATGTATAATTTTTTCGTAATCGAAAATGCTAGGTTGAAATATTTATTGATATTGCTGCAAGAAATATTTTATTCAAAAATTTAGTTATTACCCCAACAAAGGCAATTTTAAAATTTTGAAAAGATAAGATCAATTCAGAAGCACTTTATTATAATTAATAATTATAATAAATATAAATTCTAATTAATATATAGCAGACAGAAT